TGATCTATTCCATAACATACAAATTGGAAAGTTATACAGTCACCATAAAAAAAACTTATTCATAGAAATCACAAAACAGAGATCCTTGGCTCTGATGTTTCAAACCGCTCTGCTCTATTCTTTTTTATTATTATTATTATGTTTTTGAAGACTTGAATCTATTGATTAATTCATAGTTTCTGTCGTTTCTCCAAAATATTAACTCTTACGAAAAACAAGAAATTAAGGAATCAATCGATTTTTGGATAATCCATATTATTATTATTATATTATATATTTATTATATATTATATTATATGTATTATATGGATTTATATTTATACAGATAAAACTATACAGATAAAACAGATAAAAATTTATACAGATAAAACAGATAAAAATTTATACAGATAAAACAGATAAAACATCCTGCAAATCATTTTTATACTAATAGAACCTTACTCTCTCAAAAATCTAAAGATAAAATAAAAACTGTGATGAGATAATAAATAAGAATTTGGATGTGCGTCAAAATCTAATCTGCTTTTCAACCGGGAGGGTCAAAGTTTTTTTTGTTTGAATCATTTTTCTTTTATTAAGTTATAAGTTGAAAAGTTCATTAAATAATTGAAGAAGTTCTATTTATTCAATGAATTACTCCCCCCTAACCCCTTTCGTTTGTCCACTACTTCTTATAAATCTAAACAAAAGGTTTCGATAAACCCGAAAAAGAAGGAATAGTAATCTTTGACGAACAGACGAAGGGGATAAAAAATTATTATTATTTCAATACAAGACGACACAAGAAAGGATTTTCCGACCTTTCTTGTGTCGAGTAGAAGCTTAGGAAGAATAGTAATTCCTACTGGTAGAAGTATTTTTTTCTTCCGTTTACCCCGACCATTCCTTGTATTCTCTTCCTTTGTATTTGTATTCCTATTGTCTATTACTAGGAATGGGATGGATACAAGTAATGAATTCAAGACATCCTGCGAAAACAGTATAAACAAAGCAAGCAAAAAGGTTTACAGAATTTTTTGATCATACAGAATTGTAGAATTGTATCGATCGGAAATAAAAAAATTCGGCGCTTTTTACCAGCTCCGTGGTAAAGAATCTATGGATCTAGAAATTCATTTCGTACAATTGAACCTTTTCAAACTGTTTCTTTTTAAGAACCAAAAAAATTTGTGCCAAAATAACGGATGCCAAGAAGAACAAAAGGCCTTGGATGCGTAATGGATCTTGAAGCACTATTTCCGCATCTCCCTGACCAAATCCTCCCACATTAGGATTGCTTGTTAATGGTTGATCAAGCTTGATGGATTCACCCTCTGAAACAAGAAGTTCTGGTCCTGGAGGTATAATATCAACCCCTTGATGTCCATCCGATGCATCAACTATGGTTATTTCATATCCCCCCTTTTCTTTACGTACTATTCTACTTACTATTCCTGCTGATGTCGCATTATAGACTGTATTGTTACTCTTGCTCCCATCCGGATAAATCTGACCCCTTCCCCTATTCCCACCTACATATATGGGATATTTTAAGAAGTGAACGTCTTTTTTCGTAGCAGGGTCGGGGGAGAGAATGGGAAAGACAATTTCACTATATTTCTGACCGGGAACAGGACCTATCACAAGAATATTTTTTTTAGTAGGACGATAACTCTGAAAAGCTAGATTTCCCGTCTTTTCTTTCATTTCGGGAGAAATACGATCTGGGGGGGCTAATTCGAATCCCTCGGGTAAAATAAGAACAGCCCCCACATTCAAAGCCCCCTTTTTACCATTAGCAAGAACTTGTTTCAGTTGCATATCATAAGGGATTCGAACAACTGCTTCAAATACAGTATCAGGAAGCACAGCTTGCGGAACTTCAATATCCACGGGCTTATTAGCTAAATGGCAATTGGCACATACAATTCGTCCAGTTGCTTCTCGTGGATTTTCATAACCCTGCTGCGCAAAAATGGGATATGCATTTGAAATAGATGCCCGAGTTATTACATATATCATAATCGATACAGAAATGGATCGAGTCATCTGTTCCTTTACCCAAGAAAAAGTATTTCTATTTTGCATGGTCCAATCGTTGATCCCGGAATTTCTACAATAAATTAGAAAGGTAGCTAGCTAGTATAGTTCCCTATCCACGAGTCTGCCATTGTACTGGAATAATTGTACAAATATAGGACGAATAACTTGACCAGGTAAACAGGTAGAAGTATAAAGAATCAGTAAGATTGAAAATACTTTCCTTATACACGAAGAAACATTCTAATTTGATTCATATCATTCAATGAATGAGTTCTTCATTCATTCATTGAATGATAAATGACTACAAGTGAAGGAGATACACGATTTAAATAATGGAAGATCCAATATTTCACAATTGTATCTAGAATAACTGGAAAAGTGGAAACAAGACCAGATATAATTTGATCATTATGAGCCAATCCAAAATCGTTGTAGACCGAACCAATTATAAGTTCCCAACCATGGGTCGAGTGAAATCCAATCCATAAATCAGTAACTAAAAGAATTGAAAAAGCTTTTATTGTGTCACTTAAATTATAGAGAAATTCCTGAACCCAAGAATTAAGAATTCTAAGTTCTTCATTACCCAGAATAAAATAACCACTTAGAATAGCGAAACATATTATATTTGTCGAGAAATGCAAAATGATATGTAGATTATACTCATTGTGTGTTTTGATCAATTGTATCGTTTCCTTGTGTATTTCTATACGAAGCTTTTGTATATGTGTGTCCGGGTACTCCTTTATCATTTCGTCCAACAGGAATAGTTCTTCTAATTCTATGAATCTGTCTAGAATGTTTTTCTCTTGAATATTATTCAAAAAAGTTTCGGATTGCCGGGTATTCCACCAATTAGTAATCCAAGGTTCCAGACTTTTCTTAAATGAGAGAGAGACCCACCAGGGCAAAAATACTATAGATATGAGATATGGGAGGGAAGTCAATGTGTGTGTGTGTTTTTTTTCATTTTGTATATGTGAATTGTTAATGAATTTACTTCATTCGTCTATTCTATCTGATATTTCTCCGAAGCACGAATTCTATAACAAGGTATCGAACCTATAAATCTATTCCCATTTTTGTCTTAAAATTTCGTCCTTGGATCTAGATATAGAAATAGAATAAGGGTCCTTTTCGGCTAAGATATATATAGAATTCCCGGAGATATCTCAATTGGGAAAATTCGAACTAATTTCATCTAAATTTGATTATATCCGTTCGATGAATACTCGAAAACCTACTGGAAGTCACGAATATTCGTCGGATTTCGAGACGAAAAAACTCCCCTCGCATCAATTCATTATTTAGAAATGAATCACCATATAACCAAAGCCCGGAAATAACGTATTAATTAAAATTCTTGAACCTAAAAAGAAAAATTCTATATTACGATTACAAAATCCAAGTTCGGATATATTTGATGAAGCATACTTATTAGATTCTAATTATAGTAGATAATACTTTTGACTAGTATAAAATATAAAATGACTAGTATAAAATATAAAAAAATGGAGTTGGTTTACAAAAAATTGCTTTTGATTATAGTTGTTGTTCCATATACGTTCTCCTGCTTTTGTTTTATTCTATGTGGTCTCCTCGACAACGGAACGGGAAAAAATTTAATATGTTTCGCTCGAATGAACATTCTGCGGAAACTTAAGTTGTCTTAAAAGGGGAATTCACAAGTGTCTTTTCTCATGCTGGGAAGACATTTATTCTTCAGTTCATTTCAAAATATTTCAATTGGTACGCGCAAGAAATAGGCCGATTCAGCAGCTTTTTGTTCAATTTCTCGTGGAGTCAAATTATCATCAGTACGAGTCAATGGAATGGCTCCCTGGCCTCTGATTTCCATATAAAGGACACGACGAGGATAAAGACCCTCTTTAATCTCCATTCTAATGGATTGTATATCTCTCATAAGGAAACGAAGGAAAATGCGACGATTTATTCCCGGAAATCCCCAACGAAAAATACATACTATTCCTTCTTTTCTATCAAAGCGGTCATAACCACTACCTACATTCCACGAAATTGTGCACCACAAATAGGAGCTAATGAATAGACCTGCAATCCCATAAAAAGACATCACAATCCCTTGTGGAAAAAAAATTATTTGCTGAGATGGAAATACGGATATCAGATTCCTACCAAGATAACTGGAAGTTCCAACCACTAAGAACCCTAGTGAACCTAAAAAAAGGATACAGGCCCAACAAAAATTACTTGTTTTCCGAGACCCCGTTATAAGTTCTATCCATATATGTTCTGATTGCCAGTTCATACTATACTAGATCCGCTTGCATTCGATTGGAATTGAGAGAATAACCAAAATGAATTTGACTTTACTTCTATTGATCCCGAAGTAACTCTCATCAACTAGCACTATTTTGATGGAAACCATCAGGAGTAATTGGTTATATACGTTGACTTTTTATTTAAAATATTCGCCAATCCATTCATTTTTTACCAGCTATATCCATATATATGCATTTACGCGGATATCATGTGTCCGTATGCATAACAAACAGTTCTTTCCTTTGTGTTCGAAAAGAGCCACATATCGTACCATATTAAACTAAATAAATATATGTATTATGATCCCGTTATGATACCATGTTCAAATAAATTGATGAGAATTGGTTCCGTCGGATCTATACAATCTTATTTTTTTGGACATGAAGAAATAAAGAAGCCATTGCAATTGCCGGAAATACTAGGCCCACTAAGGGCACAAAAATGGAGGGTAAGTTGAGATCTGTCATAGAACGGGTGCCCCTTTCTTTATACCTATTATAAAGATATCTTATCATAAAGATATCTATTTATAAGTAATATTAATGAAATCTATTATAAGTGCAAGGAATGTCGAATTAAATGAAGTGTACCTAATTCATATTTCATTTTCAAAATGAATTTTTTAATTATTCTTCTCCCATCCTTATCTTCTTTCTAATAAGGAGTTTTTTTTATTAGTATGAACTAAATATAAATACTTGTTCGCTACAAATAATTGAATTTAGTGCTCTACTTTAATTTCAATTTCCTTCATTTTGATTCAAGGGAAAGAAACCGTGTAGTTGAAATAGCTCACTCAGAACACCTTTTAAAGGATTACGTGGTACGATTGAGTCGAATAAGCCCTTCTGGAATAAATACTCAGCTGATTGTGAACCCTCGGGTACTGTCTTATTCAATGTTTGTTCAATTACTCTTTTACCCGCAAATGCAATGTAGGCATTTGGTTCAGCAATAATAACATCTCCCAACATACCAAAACTGGCTGTTACTCCACCGGTTGTAGGAGATGTAAGGATTGAGACATAGAATAACTTTTTATTTGATTGATAATTATGTAAAACAGAAGAGATTTTAGCCATTTGCATCAAGCTCAAACTTCCTTCTTGCATACGTGCTCCTCCGGAAGCACACACAATAATGACAGGTAGAGATCGATTAGTCGCATACTCGATCAAACGGGTGATTTTCTCGCCAACTACGGATCCCATACTACCCCCCATGAACTCAAAATCCATAACCCCAATTGCTATTGGAATACCGTTTAGTTGACCTACGCCCGTTTGAACAGCTTCAGTTAAACCCGTCTTTCTTTGATAAGAATCGATACGATCTCTATAAGGTTCTTCCTCTGAATGAAATTCGATGGGGTCCATAGAGACCATATCTTCATCCATAGGATCCCAAGTGCCCGGATCAATCGAAAGTTCAATTCTATCTGAACTGCTCATTTTCAAATGATATCCACACTCTTCACAAATATTCATTTTTGACTTAAAAAATTTTTTATAATTTAATCCATAACAATTTTCGCATTGAACCCATAAATGTCTGTATTTTTGATTTATATTGAAATCACTGTCATTGTCATTGTCATTGTCATTGTCATTGTCATTGTCATTGTCATTGTCATTGTCATTGTCATTGTCATTATCATTGTCATTACTATTCGTTCTTATACTAGTACTAGAACTCCCGCTTTCACTACCACTTACACTTTCCGTACAAATGAAACTATAAATATAACTGTCACTAGAATTGTCGGTACCACCTGAAATAGAACTATTAATACTGACTTCAAAACGAAGATAACTATCAATGCAACTATTAATGTGATTAGTCCAACTAGATTGAGTATCATACATGTAATGATAATTGTAGTGATTATTACTATTAGACCCACTATTCAAATAATTAGAAAAAACACTTTCTAGTTCACTCAGAAAAGAACTACCATTGTCAATCTCAAAAATCTGATTTTCAATATCAAAATATACAGAATAACTGTCACCATTACTATCCCTAACTAAAAAAGTGTCGTCCGAGATAAAACTCCAAATATTCCTGATATCAAATAAATAATCAACATTACGGAAAGTATAACTGCTACTATTACTCCAATGGGGAATGTTTTTCCCCGTATCCGTTTTAATAGGCTCTTCACTTCCACTGGTATGTCCAATAGCATCAGAACTATATATTGATTTATTCAGCCCACACCTATGTTCTAGCTTTTCGTTAAACAACATCAATTCGTTAATCAACATCAAATTGAACCACCATTTTTCCATAGAGTCTTCCCGCCCCCTATTTTATGAAAATACAATAGATGAATAGTCATTCGATAAAGAATCATTTTACTATTTTTTTTTATTTCCTATCAAAATGAAGCATATGGATCCAATCATTAGGATTGTTAACTAACAACGGGTGAGTATTGAAAGAAATGATTCTTATTTTTGGAGAATCCGGGGTATCCACTTCGATATATATTATGATCGAATCTTTTCCTCAATTTAAAATAGAAAGACAGGTTTCTCTCATGTCATGTACAAATTATCAATAACAAGATAAATAGTTGTTTCTTTTCTTCCTATAAAATGCAGAATTCATTCTCGTATAATCTCTATCCTATAATAAAATAATACGTTTCTATTGCAACATGGAACTAAAAAGACAATATACAGGGTGGGTAGAAGGAGCCCTCCCCTGGCTTGATCTCTAGTCTGAACCTACGGGATATAAAATGATCCACGAATCCCAAGGATCCATCGGATTCATTTTATTATGTACCTAACAATAAACAATAAAAGTATTGGGTTATTTACTCTTCAATCTTATCTTGTATTTAGATCTTGTGTATATACATATAGGTAAGATCTGTACAGATGTATCTGTACATATGAAAGATATATGTAAATACTATAGTATTAGTATTAGTATTAGTATTAGTATAGAATACTAATTCTTTATCTTTATTCGGCTCAATCCTTTTTTTTTAGGAAAAGATTGGGCCGAGTTTAATTGCAATTAGGAGAACAAACAGGAATTACTGAATTACGCGCGCTTATTTATTCTCTGTATCTAGCTTCTATTTATCTAGCTTATCCACTGGTTCGAACTCGAATTTGATCTCCTTCCAGACTTCACAAGCAGCGGCTAGTTCAGGGCTCCATT